GTAAACGTAGCTTAACTTAACTAAAGCATAGCACTGAAAATGCTAAGATGGACTTTTAGTCCCATTTACACAAAGGTTTGGTCCTGGCCTTTTCATTAGTTCTTAGTAAAATTACACATGCAAATGTCCATTAACCAGTGAGTACCCCCTTAAAGATCTGATATTTTTCTGATCCTGAGGAGAAGATATAAAGCTCTCGCAAGTAGCTCATAACATCTAGCTCAGCCACACCCCCACGGGAAACAGCAGTGATAAAAATTTAGCAATAAACGAAAGTTTGACTAAGTTATACTAATTAGGGTTGGTCAATTTCGTGCCAGCCACCGCGGTCATACGATTAACCCAAACTAATGGATCAACGGCGTAAGGCGTGTTTAGAGGATAACAACTAAATAAGATTGAATCTTAACTAATATGTAAAAATTCATAGTTTCAGATAAAATATGCTACGAAAGTGATCTTAATAACCTTGAACACACGAAAGCTAGGAAACAAACTGGGATTAGATACCCCATTATGCCTAGCCATTAACAGAGATAACCTCCGAACAAGGTTACCCGCCAGAGAACTACTAGCCATTGCTTAAAACTCAAAGGACTTGGCGGTACTTTATATCCACCTAGAGGAGCCTGTTCTATAATCGATATACCCCGCTTTACCTCACCTTTCCTTGCTAATCCAGCTTATATACCGCCATCTTCAGCAAACCCCTATAGGGCGCTAAAGTAAGCCCAATAATTAAACAATAAAAACGTTAGGTCAAGGTGTAGCTTATGGAAAGGAAGTAATGGGCTACATTTTCTCTCAGAGAACATACGCTATCCTTTTTGAAACAAAAGGACAAAGGAGGATTTAGTAGTAAATTAAGAATAGAGTGCTTAATTGAATCGAGCAATGAAGTACGCACACACCGCCCGTCACCCTCCTCAAATATTAAAATTACACACAATACTTAATACCTGTAATAAATATATGAGAGGAGATAAGTCGTAACATGGTAAGCATACTGGAAAGTGTGCTTGGATTAATCAAAATGTAGCTTAAATTAAAGCATCCGACTTACACTCGGAAGATTTCCACTACAAGAACATTTTGAACTGCCGCTAGCCCATTCTAACTACCACTAAACTATCTTTACGACCCAATCAAAACATTTACCCTGATTAAAGTATAGGAGATAGAAATAAACTAATGGCGCTATAGAGATAGTACCGTAAGGGAAAGCTGAAAGAATAAGCTTAAGTATAAAAAAGCAAAGATTAACCCTTGTACCTTTTGCATAATGGGCCAACTAGAAAAAATTTAGCAAAAAGAATTGAAGTTAAATACCCCGAAACCAAACGAGCTACCCTAGAACAATTTTATGAATGAACCCGTCTATGTAGCAAAATAGTGGGATGATTCTAAGGTAGAGGTGAAAAGCCTAACGAGCTTGGTGATAGCTGGTTGTCCAGAAAAGAATCTTAGTTCGATATCAAATTTACCTAAAGAACAAATAATCCTAATGTAAATTTGATGGGTAGTCTAAAGAGGGACAGCTCTTTAGAACAAGGATAAAACCTTAATTAGAGAATAAGGAAAAAAAATAGTCCATAGTTGGCTTAAAAGCAGCCATCAATTAAGAAAGCGTTAAAGCTCAAAACTACTTATTAACCCTAATTCCTCTAAATTCACCCATTTCCTAAACTACAACTGGACTAATCTATGAATCCATAGATGAAATTATGTTGGTATGAGTAACAAGAATTTTTTCTCCTTAGCACAAGTGTATGTCAGACCAGATGCTTACTGATATTTAACTCAAACTAAATAAACAAATAAAAATAGACCACTTCTTGACTATCGAGTTAATCCAACACAGGAGTGCATAAAGGAAAGATTAAAAGGAGTAAAAGGAACTCGGCAACCATAAACCCCGCCTGTTTACCAAAAACATCACCTCTAGCATAAAAAGTATTAGAGGCACTGCCTGCCCAGTGACTAACGTTAAACGGCCGCGGTATCCTGACCGTGCAAAGGTAGCATAATCATTTGTTCCTTAATTAGGGACTTGTATGAACGGCAAGACGAGGGTTTGACTGTCTCTTACTCCTAATCAGTGAAATTGACCTTCCAGTGAAGAGGCTGGAATAAAACAATAAGACGAGAAGACCCTATGGAGCTTAAATTAACTAGTCTACTAAATTTATTAACTTCCTAAAAGGACTAAAAAACAATTTACCTAGACTAACAATTTCGGTTGGGGTGACCTCGGAGAATAAAAAATCCTCCGAATGAACTAGACTTAGACTTACAAGTCGAAGTTTACACTTCATAAATTGACCCAATAAATTTGATCAACGGACCAAGTTACCCTAGGGATAACAGCGCTATCCTATTTGAGAGTCCATATCGACAATAGGGTTTACGACCTCGATGTTGGATCAGGACATCCTAATGGTGCAGAAGCTATTAATGGTTCGTTTGTTCAACGATTAAAGTCCTACGTGATCTGAGTTCAGACCGGAGCAATCCAGGTCGGTTTCTATCTATTTAGCAATTTCTCCCAGTACGAAAGGACCAGAGAAATGGAGCCACCTATCCATTAGTGCTCCTAAATTAATAGATGAATTTATCTTAATCTAGAATTTATGCAAAAAACCTGCCCAAGAGCAGGGTTATTAAGATGGCAGAGCCCGGTTATTGCATAAGACTTAAGATCTTACTCTCAGAGGTTCAAATCCTCTTCTTAATAATATGCACCTTGTCAATATTCTCTCTCTTATTCTCCCTATTCTCATTGCAATAGCCTTCCTTACTTTAGTAGAACGAAAAATTTTAGGCTACATACAATTTCGCAAAGGACCAAACATTGTAGGCCCTTACGGACTACTCCAACCATTCTCTGACGCCATAAAATTATTCATCAAAGAACCCCTGCGACCAAACTTTTCATCCCCAGCCCTATTTACTATTGCTCCAATACTAGCCCTTTCCCTCGCACTTAGTCTATGAATCCCAATACCAATACCCCTTGCCCTCATGGACCTTAACCTTGGTTTACTATTTATTCTAGCCCTATCAAGCCTTGCAGTATACTCCATTTTATGATCAGGATGAGCATCCAACTCCAAGTACGCCCTAATTGGAGCCTTACGTGCAGTAGCCCAAACCATTTCATATGAAGTATCCCTAGCAATCATTCTCTTATCAGTAATCCTACTAAACGGGTCCTATACACTATCCAATCTCTACTTTTCTCAAGAACACATATGATTCATTATCCCAATATGACCACTAGCTATAATATGATATATCTCCACACTAGCGGAAACCAACCGAGCCCCATTTGACTTAACAGAGGGCGAATCAGAACTCGTCTCAGGCTTCAATGTAGAATACGCAGCTGGTCCATTCGCACTATTCTTTATAGCTGAATACATAAATATTATCCTCATAAACACTCTTACCACCATTATCTTTTTAGGCCCCTTAAACTATCACTCATCAAATGAATTTTTTACACTTGAACTAGTATTAAAAGTCCTAATCCTCTCCTCCATATTTCTATGAGTCCGAGCCTCGTACCCGCGCTTCCGGTACGACCAACTCATACATCTACTATGGAAAAACTTTCTACCACTAACCCTGGCCTTATGTATATTTTACGTATCCTTACCAATTGCCCTATCCTTTATCCCCCCTTACACATAGAAATATGTCTGATAAAAGAGTTACTTTGATAGAGTAAATAATAGAGGTTTAAATCCTCTTATTTCTAGAGTTATAGGACTTGAACCTACACCTGAGAACTCAAAACTCTCCGTGCTACCAATTACACTATACCCTAAGTAAGGTCAGCTAATTAAGCTATCGGGCCCATACCCCGAAAATGTTGGTTTAAATCCCTCCCGTACTAATAAAAATTATTGCCTCCTTTTCCATTCTATTCACAGTAATCCTAGGCACTATCATTACAATTTCAAGCTCCCACTTACTATTAATATGAGCAGGATTAGAACTAAGCATGCTAGCAGTAATTCCTATTTTAATAAAAAATCATAACCCACGATCAACTGAAGCAGCTACAAAATATTTTCTAACCCAAGCCACAGCTTCCATAATTTTTCTCCTAGGAATTCTCATTAACTTTACTTTATCAGGACAGTGAACCCCCCTACTCCCTGAAAACGAACTAACAACCACTCTCATGACAACAGCTATACTAATAAAACTTGGCCTAGCACCCTTTCACTTCTGGGTACCAGAAGTGACCCAAGGAATCCCCCTTATATCAGGAATACTTCTTCTCACTTGACAAAAACTAGCTCCTATTTCAATCTTGTACCAACTAGCTCCCATAGTAAATAACTTTATCATACTCTCTACCGGCATTCTATCCATTATCCTAGGCGGCTGAGGAGGTCTTAACCAAACCCAATTACGAAAAATTATAGCCTACTCATCAATTGCCCACATAGGGTGAATAATCGTAGCAATAACTTATAACCCAACTATAACCCTTATCAATCTTATCATTTATATTATATTAACAATCTCAATATTCCTAACTATCAACGTTAACTCAAATCACACTATCTTATCTCTCTCTCACTCATGAAATAATTCACCAATCCTAATTACTTCCTCACTCATTATTCTCTTATCCCTAGGAGGCTTGCCGCCACTTTCAGGCTTCATTCCTAAATGATTAATTATACAAGAAATGATCACAAACTACAACATCCACACATCACTACTAATAGCAACTGCAGCTTTACTGAATCTATTTTTTTACTTACGACTTATCTATTCTTCCTCCCTCACACTCTTTCCTACATCTAACAACATAAAAATAAAATGACAATACGAATCACCAAATACCCTTACCTTCCTACCAACCCTAACCATCTTATCTACTCTCACCCTTCCTATTATACCCTCCTTATTTACACTCAACTAGAAGTTTAGGTTAAACTAGACCAAGAGCCTTCAAAGCTCTAAGCAAGTAAATTATACTTAACTTCTGACATAAGGATTGCAAGAACTCATCTCACATCTAATGAATGCAAATCATTCGCTTTTATTAAGCTAAACCCTTCTAGATTGGTGGGCTATAATCCCACGAAATTTTAGTTAACAGCTAAAAACCCTACTCAACTGGCTTCAATCTACTTCTTCCGCCTAGTAGAATCCATAAGGCGGAAGAAGCCCCGGCAGAATTGAAGCTGCTCCTTTGAATTTGCAATTCAACATGACTAACACCTCAGGGCTCTTTGGTAAAAAGAGGGCTTAACCTCTGTCTTTAGATTTACAGTCTAATGCTTACTCAGCCATTTTACCTATGTTCGTCACACGCTGACTTTTTTCAACCAACCATAAAGACATTGGAACCTTATATATAATTTTCGCTGCTTGAGCAGGAATAGTAGGGACTTCCTTAAGTCTTTTAATTCGAGCTGAACTAGGACAACCTGGAGCCCTTATAGGTGATGACCAAATTTATAATGTAATCGTTACAGCCCATGCCTTCGTAATAATCTTCTTTATAGTGATACCAATAATAATTGGAGGTTTCGGGAACTGACTAGTTCCTCTCATAATTGGAGCACCTGACATAGCATTCCCACGAATAAACAACATAAGCTTCTGACTCTTACCTCCATCATTTCTTCTTCTCCTAGCATCATCCATAGTAGAAGCAGGAGCTGGGACTGGGTGAACCGTTTATCCCCCATTAGCCGGAAATCTAGCACATGCAGGAGCCTCAGTAGATCTAGCTATTTTCTCTCTTCACCTTGCCGGTGTTTCTTCAATCTTAGGAGCTATTAATTTCATCACCACTATCATTAATATAAAACCTCCCGCACTCTCCCAATATCAAACCCCCCTATTCGTATGATCAGTATTAATTACTGCTGTCCTCCTACTTCTATCTCTCCCAGTTCTTGCAGCTGGGATTACTATACTTCTAACAGACCGAAACCTGAACACCACCTTCTTTGATCCTGCAGGAGGAGGAGACCCTATCTTATACCAACACCTATTCTGATTCTTTGGGCACCCAGAAGTCTATATCCTCATTCTCCCCGGATTTGGAATCATCTCCCATATTGTTACCTACTATTCAGGTAAAAAAGAGCCTTTTGGCTATATGGGAATAGTCTGAGCAATAATATCAATTGGCTTCCTAGGGTTTATTGTATGAGCCCACCATATATTTACCGTAGGACTCGATGTAGACACCCGAGCCTACTTTACCTCAGCTACAATAATCATTGCCATTCCCACAGGAGTTAAAGTATTTAGTTGACTAGCTACCCTACATGGGGGAAATATCAAATGATCGCCAGCTATATTATGAGCCCTAGGCTTTATTTTCCTATTCACGGTTGGGGGACTAACTGGCATCGTCCTCTCAAACTCATCCCTAGATATTGTACTTCATGACACCTATTACGTTGTAGCTCATTTCCATTATGTTCTATCTATAGGAGCTGTGTTTGCTATTATAGCAGGCTTTGTACACTGATTTCCCCTATTTACAGGCTACACACTCAACGATATATGAGCAAAAATCCACTTTTTAGTTATATTTGTTGGAGTTAACATAACATTTTTCCCTCAACACTTCCTAGGACTATCAGGAATACCACGACGCTACTCTGATTACCCAGATGCTTACACAACATGAAATACTATTTCATCTATAGGTTCGTTTATCTCTCTCACAGCAGTGATAATTATAGTGTTCATAATCTGAGAAGCATTTGCTTCAAAACGAGAAGTCTCGACAGTAGAACTAACAGCAACAAATCTTGAATGACTCCACGGCTGCCCTCCTCCATACCATACTTTTGAAGAACCCGCTTACGTAAAATCATACTAAGAAAGGAAGGAATCGAACCCCCAAAAACTGGTTTCAAGCCAGCACCATAACCTTTATGACTTTCTCCATGAGGTCTTAGTAAAACAATTACATAACTTTGTCAAAGTTAAATTACAGACTAAACCTCTGTATTCCTCTATGGCTTACCCTCTCCAATTAGGACTACAGGATGCTTCTTCACCAATTATAGAAGAACTAACTAATTTCCACGACCACACCCTAATAATCGTTTTCCTCATCAGTTCACTCGTTCTTTACATTATTTCAGCTATATTAACTACAAAATTAACCCATACCAACACCATAGACGCACAAGAAGTAGAAACTATTTGAACAATCCTCCCTGCCCTAATCCTCATTCTAATCGCCCTCCCCTCCCTTCGCATTCTCTACATAATAGACGAAATTAACAACCCAGCACTTACAGTAAAAACAATGGGTCATCAATGATATTGAAGTTATGAGTATACAGATTATGAAGACCTAACCTTTGACTCTTACATAATTCCAACATCGGACTTGAAACCAGGAGAACTTCGACTCCTCGAAGTTGATAATCGAGTAGTATTACCAATAGAACTGCCTATCCGCATACTTATTTCATCCGAAGACGTTCTCCACTCATGAGCCATCCCATCTCTAGGCATTAAAACAGATGCAATTCCAGGGCGACTGAACCAAGCCACCCTGACATCAACACGGCCTGGCTTATTCTATGGACAATGCTCTGAAATTTGTGGCTCTAACCATAGCTTCATGCCAATCGTCCTAGAAATAGTACCCTTAAAACACTTTGAAGACTGATCCCTATCTATAGCTTAATTTTAATTCGTTATGAAGCTTGTATAGCATTAGCCTTTTAAGCTAAAGACGGGGCTCTATGCCCCCATAACGAAATGCCACAATTAGACACATCTCCATGATTTGTTACCATTATTGCCATAATTCTTTCTTTATTTATTATGTTTCAACTCAAAATCGCTTCATTTAAATTTTTCCCTAACCCCTCAGCCAAATCACTAACAACAAAAAACTCTACCAACCCTTGAGAACTAAAATGAACGAAAATCTATTTGCCTCTTTCACTACCCCTACAATAATTGGACTACCCATTGTTGTCCTAATTATTATATTTCCCACCATCTTATTCCCCTCACCTAACCGCCTTATTAACAATCGTCTCACAACTTCCCAACAATGATTAGTCTTCACTATTCTAAAACAGATAATATCTATCCATAATCATAAAGGACAAACTTGGTCCCTAATACTTTTATCACTAATTATTTTTATTGGATCAACTAATCTTCTAGGCCTTCTTCCACATACCTTCACTCCTACTACTCAACTATCAATAAATCTAGGAATGGCAGTCCCACTTTGAGCAGGAGCAGTAGTACTTGGCTTCCGTCACAAAATAAAAGCATCCCTAGCTCACTTTTTACCCCAAGGAACCCCTATTCCCCTAATCCCTATACTAATCATCATCGAAACTATTAGCCTATTTATTCAACCTATAGCCCTAGCCGTTCGACTAACTGCTAACATTACCGCAGGCCATCTATTAATTCATTTAATCGGAGGAGCTACCCTGATTCTTATATCTATTAATATCCCCGTCAGTCTGGTAACCTTTATTATTATAATTATACTAACCATGCTAGAATTCGCCGTTGCATTAATCCAAGCCTACGTCTTTACCCTTTTAGTAAGCCTCTACTTACATGATAATACCTAATGACCCACCAAACCCACCCTTATCATATAGTAAATCCTAGCCCCTGACCCCTAACTGGGGCTCTTTCAGCCCTGCTACTGACTTCTGGTCTTGTAATATGATTTCACTTTAGTTCCCCCACCCTTCTTCTTATTGGCCTTTTAACTAATAGCTTAACAATATATCAATGATGACGGGATGTAGTTCGTGAAGGAACTTTCCAAGGCCATCATACCCCCGTTGTCCAAAAAGGCCTACGCTATGGCATAATCCTATTTATTATCTCGGAAGTATTCTTCTTTGCCGGTTTCTTCTGAGCATTCTACCATTCCAGCTTAGTCCCAACACACGAATTAGGAGGGTGTTGACCACCAGCAGGAATTAACCCACTTAACCCTCTTGAAGTCCCTCTCCTTAACACTTCCGTTCTTCTAGCTTCTGGTGTATCCATTACATGAGCACACCATAGTCTCATAGAAGCTAACCGCAATCATATAATTCAAGCACTTTTCATCACAATTACCCTAGGAATTTATTTCACCATTCTGCAAGCATCCGAATATTTTGAAACCTCTTTTACAATTTCAGATGGAATCTATGGTTCAACCTTCTTCATGGCTACCGGCTTTCACGGCCTCCACGTAATTATTGGCACAACCTTTCTAATCGTTTGCTTTATCCGACAATTAAACTTTCACTTCACATCTAAACACCATTTCGGATTTGAAGCCGCAGCATGATACTGACATTTTGTTGACGTAGTGTGACTATTCCTTTATGTATCAATTTATTGATGAGGATCTTACCCTTTTAGTATAATTAATACAATTGACTTCCAATCAATTAATCTTGGCCCTATCCAAGAAAGAGTAATTAACCTTCTACTCTCACTATTTATTAACATTTTTCTAGCTCTAATTCTCATCACCATAGCATTTTGATTACCCCAATTAAATGCCTACTCAGAAAAAATTAGCCCTTACGAATGCGGATTTGACCCTATCGAATCAGCACGACTCCCATTCTCAATAAAATTTTTTCTCATCGCTATTACATTTCTCCTTTTCGACCTTGAAATTGCCCTACTTCTTCCCCTACCTTGAGCATCCCAAGTCAACACACTGACGTTGGTAGTGGCTGTAGCCCTATTATTAATCTCCACTCTCGCCCTAAGCCTAGCCTATGAATGAGTACAAAAAGGCCTCGAGTGAGAAGAATAAATTTGGTAATTAGTTTAAATAAAATAAATGATTTCGACTCATTAGATTATGATGTAAACTCATAATTATCATATGCCTTTAATCCATATTACTATTTTATCAGCTTTCACTCTCGCACTTCTCGGTGCTCTACTATACCGATCTCACATAATATCAACACTCCTGTGTCTTGAAGGAATAATATTAAGTATCTTTGTCTTATCATCTATTAATGCCCTAAACTCACACAACATCCTCTCCTTTATGCTTCCCGTTGTAATTCTAGTATTTGCTGCATGCGAAGCAGCCATTGGTCTAGCCTTACTAGTAATAATTTCAAATACATACGGTAACGACTACGTACAAAACTTAAGCCTGTTACAATGCTAAAAATCATTATTTCAACTATTATACTCCTCCCCCTCACATGGCTATCTAAAAAATCCACCTTATGAATTAATATCACTTCACACAGCTTTCTTATCAGCCTAGCTTCAATTATAATCCTCTATAACCATAATGAAGCAACACACTCCTTCTCAACCCTATTCTTTACAGATCAACTCTCAACCCCCCTCCTAATCTTAACATCATGACTTCTTCCCCTTATACTCATTGCTAGTCAAAATCATATAGCAAAAGAACCCCTAACCCGAAAAAAACTATTCATTTCAATACTTATCCTACTCCAAGTTAGTCTCATAATGACTTTCTCTGCCACAGAATTAATATTCTTCTATATTTTATTTGAAACTACCCTAATTCCCACGCTCGTAATTATTACACGATGAGGAAACCAAACTGAGCGACTAAACGCCGGCATCTACTTTCTATTTTATACTCTAGTAGGATCTCTACCCCTACTAGTCGCCCTAATTTTTATCAAAATAAAACTTGGGACTCTAAATATTCTTCTTCTTACCATCCTCCAACCCAACCTATCAGTCTCCATCCCCAATCAAATTATTTGACTAGCCTGCATTATAGCATTTATAGTTAAAATACCCCTATATGGCCTTCACTTATGACTCCCTAAAGCTCACGTCGAAGCCCCAATTGCTGGCTCAATAGTCTTAGCCGCTATTCTACTTAAGCTAGGGGGCTACGGTATAATACGAATCACCATTATCCTTAACCCCACATCAACCAGTATAGCATATCCATTCATTCTTCTATCTCTATGGGGCATAATTATAACGAGCTCCATTTGTTTACGACAAACAGATTTAAAATCACTAATCGCTTATTCCTCAGTTAGCCATATGGCTTTAGTTATTACAGCTATCATAATTCAAACCCCATGAAGTTTTATAGGAGCTACTGCATTAATAATAGCTCATGGACTCACATCCTCACTACTATTCTGCCTAGCCAATACTAACTATGAACGAATCCACAGTCGAACAATAATTCTAGCTCGTGGCCTACAATCACTTCTCCCCCTAATAGCCGCCTGATGGATATTAGCTAGCTTAACTAACTTAGCCCTACCCCCCTCAATCAACCTAATCGGAGAACTCTATATTATCATCTCAACATTCTCTTGATCCCATTTATCCATTACCCTTACAGGAATCAATATATTAGTTACAGCCTTGTACACACTATATATACTCATCACCACACAACGAGGCTCAATTACCTCACACACCAAAAACATCACTCCTTCCTTCACTCGAGAATCTACCCTGATAGCCTTACACATCATTCCACTCATTCTCCTATCAATCAACCCAAAATTTATTTTAGGAACTCTCTACTGTAATTATAGTTTATAAAAACACTAGACTGTGAATCTAGAGATAGAAGATTACACTTCTTATTTACCAAGAAAGAATGCAAGAACTGCTAACTCATGTCCCCGTGAATAATACCACGGCTTTCTTGCTTTTATAGGATAGAAGTATTCCATTGGTCTTAGGAACCAAAAAATTGGTGCAACTCCAAATAAAAGTAATAAATATTATAACCTCCTCTATACTAACAATTATCATTCTCCTAATTATCCCAATTATACTCTCCATTATAAAAAGCCCCTCCCCCAACTTCCCCTTCTACGTCACCAAGACAATTAAACTCTCATTCATGCTAAGCATACTCCCCATCCTTATATTTCTTCACCTAGGTTACGACTCCTCAATCTTCAACTGACATTGATTTTCAGCCCATTCAATTAACCTGGTAATAAGCTTTAAAATAGATTTATACTCAATACTATTCATCCCTATTGCCCTATTCGTCACATGATCTATTATAGAATTTTCAACATGATACATGCACTCAGACCCTGATCTAAATCGTTTCGTCAAATATCTTCTCATATTCCTGATTACTATAGTAATTTTAGTCTCAGCAAACAATATGTTTCAGCTTTTTATCGGGTGAGAAGGAGTAGGAATTATATCTTTCATACTAATTGGGTGATGACATGGACGATCCGATGCCAACACCGCTGCTTTACAGGCCATTTTATACAACCGAATCGGCGATATCGGACTAGTCCTTAGCATCTCATGATTTATACTAAAATCTAACTCCCTAGACATTCAAACTATCATAAACACCTACCACAGTTTAGAGCTTCTCCCACTTCTAGGTCTACTACTAGCCGCAGTGGGAAAATCTGCCCAATTTGGCCTACACCCCTGACTACCTTCCGCCATAGAAGGCCCCACTCCAGTCTCCGCTCTACTGCACTCAAGCACTATAGTGGTAGCAGGAATCTTCTTGCTAATCCGATTTTACCCAATTTTAGATAACAATTTCATGAAAACTCTAATACTCCTAATTGGAGCTCTTACCACATTATTCACAGCCCTATGTGCAATTACCCAAAATGATATCAAAAAAATTATCGCTTTTTCCACATCTAGCCAACTAGGCCTAATGATAGTAACATTAGGCATCGGTCAACCTTACCTAGCCTTTCTTCATATCTGTACCCATGCTTTTTTCAAAGCTATACTATTCTTATGTTCAGGCTCCATTATCCACAACCTCAACGATGAACAAGACATCCGAAAAATAGGAGGACTGGCTAAAACAATACCTATAACTTCTTCATTTCTAACAATCGGAAGTCTAGCACTCACCGGGACCCCTTTCTTAACAGGATTTTATTCTAAAGACCTTATCATCGAATCCATAAACATATCCTACACAAACGCCTGAGCCTTATTAATTACTTTAATAGCTACTTCCCTCACTGCCATCTACAGCATCCGAATTGTATTCTTTGTTTTCATAGAACACCCACGATTCCTTCCTGTCGTAATTATCAATGAAAATTTCTCCTCCATAATTAACCCAATAAAACGCCTAGCTATAGGAAGTCTGTTTGCCGGATTTATCTTATCTAACTCTATCCCACCCGTCGCTACACCCCCTATAACCATACCCATGACCCTAAAAACCACAGCACTCCTAGTGACCTTCCTAGGTCTTATTTTAGCCTTAGAACTTAACAACTTAACTCATAATCTAACACTAAATAATCCTTCCGACTCTATAAAATTCTCCTCTTTACTCGGATTCTACCCTAATTTAACACACCGATTATTCCCTAATATAAATCTAACAATTAGCCAAAAACATGCCTACAAACTACTAGATTTAATCTGACTAGAATCTATTTTTCCAAAACTAATAACCAACACTAACATTTTAGCTTCCACAATAACATCCAATCAAAAAGGACTTATTAAATTATACTTTATCTCAATTCTATTAATCTTACCCATCCCTTTAATCCTGTTAACTTCCTAATCCCACGAGTAATCTCAATAGCAATAAAAACACTAACAAATAAAGCCCACCCCGCAACCACAACCAACCATCAGCCATAACTATATAAAGCAGCCACTCCAATAGCGTCTTCTGCCACAAAACCCCCCTCATCACCGGTAAATACTACTCAATAATTTACATTATCTAAACTAATCACTTCCATCCCATCACCTAACACCAATCATGCTATAATCAATAACTCCGCCAACAAACCTCCTCCTATTAATATTAGCATTACCGTGGTAGAGACCCAAGTTTCAGGATAATCCTCAGCAGCTATAGCGGTTGTATAACCAAATACAACTATTATACCCCCTAAATAAACTAAAAATACGACCAACCCCAAATATGATCCCCCTAACTCCAAAATTATACCACACCCAACTCCTCCACTAATAATCAATCCCAATCCCCCATAAATGGGTGAAGGTTTAATTGCGAAGGCAATAAAACAAGCAATAAACATAAAATTCAACAGAAGAATAGACATTGTCATTATTTCTACATGGTATACCCATGACCTATGACATGAAAAATCATCGTTGTAATTCAACTATAGAAATATAATGATCAACATCCGAAAAAAACATCCATTAATAAAAATTCTTAACGACTCTTTTATTGATCTTCCTGCACCCTCTAATATCTCCGCTTGATGAAACTTTGGGTCTCTCCTAGGAGCATGCCTAGCAATCCAAATCCTAACCGGATTATTCCTAGCAATACACTACACATCTGATACCACTACAGCCTTTTCCTCAGTAACCCATATCTGTCGAGATGTAAATTATGGCTGATTAATTCGATACCTCCACGCTAACGGAGCTTCAATATTCTTCATCTGCCTATTCTTACACGTTGGCCGAGGCCTATACTATGGCTCTTACACTTTCATTGAAACATGAAACATTGGTATTCTCCTCCTATTTGCTGTAATAGCCACAGCCTTCATAGGCTACGTCCTCCCCTGAGGACAAATATCCTTCTGAGGTGCTACAGTTATCACAAATCTCCTTTCAGCTATCCCTTATATTGGTACCACTCTGGTAGAATGAATCTGAGGCGGCTTCTCAGTTGATAAAGCCACCCTAACACGATTTTTCGCCTTCCATTTTATCCTCCCATTTATTATTGCTGCCCTAGCAGTAGTCCACCTTCTTTTCCTCCACGAAACAGGATCCAATAATCCTTTGGGACTAAACTCTGACGCAGATAAAATTCCGTTTCATCCCTACTACACCATTAAAGATGCCCTAGGGCTTCTTTTAATATTACTCTTTCTCCTATCCCTAGTACTATTTTCCCCAGACCTCCTAGGAGACCCAGACAACTACACACCCGCAAACCCACTTAATACTCCCCCCCACATTAAGCCAGAATGATATTTCCTATTCGCTTATGCCATCTTACGATCCATTCCTAATAAGCTAGGAGGAGTAATTGCTCTAGTCCTCTCTATCCTTATCTTGGCCCTTGTTCCATTCCTCCATAATGCAAATCAACGAAGTATGATTTTTCGACCTATTAGCCAATGCATGTACTGAGCCTTAGTAGCTGATCTCATCACCCTTACATGAATTGGAGGGCAACCAATTGAACACCCGTTCATTATCATCGGACAAATCGCCTCTATTCTTTACTTCACTATTATTCTAATCTTAATGCCTCTTTCCAGCATACTAGAAAACAAACTATTAAAATGAAGATATGTCTCTGTAGTATAGCTATTACTTTGGTCTTGTAAACCAAAAACGGGAAACAATTCCCCAAAGACATCAAGAAAGGAGCTACCCGCTCCACCATCAGCACCCAAAGCTGATATTCTTAATAAACTATTTCTTGTCCACCAACCGGACTATGTATATCGTGCATAATATTATTTTCCCCATGCATATAAGCTAGTACATACTATTATTAATCTTACATGATACATACTATGTATATTCCACATTAAATCCTCCTCAACATGTCTATTATTTTCCATTAATTCATCCATGCATTCAGACATTTTGTCTCATAACAGTACAAAGTCCATTCTGTCAGGCTGAAGACACACAACCCTCGTCTACATGACTATCCCTATCCTATCGTTGGTCCCTTAATCTACCATCCTCCGTGAAATCATCAACCCGCCCAATTCGTGTCCCTCTTCTCGCTCCGGGCCCATTAAACTTGGGGGTGACTAATGTGAATCTATACCTGGCATCTGGTTCTTACTTCAGGGCCATTTTAGGCTAAGACGCCCACTCCGTGACCTTAAATAAGACATCTCGATGGACTAATGTCTAATCAGCCCATGCCCAACATAACTGTGGTGTCATGCATTTGGTATTTTTTTAAATTTTAGGATGCTGTGATTCAGCTAAGCCGTCAAGGCATGGACGCCGACAATATCATGTAGCTGGACTTATTCTCTATGCTAGATTCAACACACCAATTAAAAGCGGCTAATTATTCATGCTTGATGGACATAGAATTTACCAATAGGCTACACTCACATACGTACATACACGCATACGCGCATACGCATACACGCATACGCATACACGCATACGCATACACGCATACGCATACACGCATACGCATATACGCATACGCATACACGCATACGCATACACGCATACGCATACACGCATACGCATACACGCATACGCATACACGCATACGCATACACGCATACGCATATACGCATACGCATACATGCATACGCACATACGCATACACGCATACGCATACGCATACACACACACGCACACGCATTAAATATATATTATAATTATCTCGACAAACCCCCCTACCCCCCGTTATAGCCATTCTTGTTTAAACAGACTGCTTGCCAAACCCCAGAAACAAGCGCTTAATTAAACTATGACTATAAGGCTAACTAACAACCCCTATTTTCCCGAAGCTTTAAAAGAAATTTATAAAGCCTATTTAAATCAAGTTTCTTCTTCTTCTTACGTTGGAAGGTTTAGACTAATTTTTCAGGACGTGTGAAAAACT